CTCTAGCACGACCACTTGAAAAAATGTGGAGGAAAGTCGGGCAAATGGCCGATACTACTGGAAGGATTCCTCTTTGGATAATAGGTACTGTAACCGGTATTGTTGTAATTGGTTTAATTGGTATTTTCTTTTATGGTTCATATTCCGGATTAGGTTCATCTCTGTAATAACCAGATGAACTGGGTTATAGACATGAAAGCATAAGAACTCAACGGGACCTACCCCCTCTTTCCTTGTCTGATTCGAGGGGGATCCCGTTGAGTTCTTAATAATCATAATATTTTTTTGTATAAATGTTTCAAAAAAATCCACATTTTCTTATGATTGATGTTTTGAAAAATGCACTTCATTAATTGATTCAGAACATCTTTTACTCAAAAGTATCTGCGAATACTTTAAAAATTAAAACAAAGAAGGAATCACTCGATTTCTGTTTTTTGGATGACTCACAATTCTATATAGTTCTATATATGGATTTCTATCGATTAGATATCATGCAAACCCTTTCTATACTAATAAAATAGAACCTTACTTTCTTTAATCTTAATCTAATCAAAGTTTCCTTTTTTCTATTTTAGAAGTTCATTGAAATTGAAGAAGTTCTATTTGTTCAATAAATTGACCTATATTTTTGTTTGTCCACTACTTAACATGATAAATCGAAAAAAGGTTATGATAAACCGAAAAAAAATGGAACCTACGAATAGGAATTTTTGACGAATAGGATCAAGAATCATTATTAATTCGACACAAGAAAGGGTTGTGGAAAATCCCTTTTCTTGTGTCAAAGACTAGGAGACGCACAACCCCCCCCCTAAACCCTTTGTTCCTTTCATTTATACTTTGGTTTATATTATCCGCTTATTTATCTTTTGTTTTTATTCTATTCAAATATAAAACTACGGATTCATTCTATATCACTTCGATTTGGATTGAAAAAACAAAGAAGAGATAAGTAAAATCAAATAGTCTTCTTCACAATATACACATCATGACCAGTATAAGTAATTCCCGAAATCCGAAAAAAGAAACAAACAAAATTTTTTTGATCATACACAATTACATAATATAATTGCCAACAACAATTTATTTCTTTTTCGAGTTTGATGTTGAAAAATTCGCGGATCTAGAAATTCATTTCGGACAATTGAACTTTCTCAAACTGTTTCTTTTTAAGAACCAAAAAGATTTGTGCAAAAATAACAGATGCCAAGAAGAGCAAAAGGCCTTGGACACGTAATGGATCTTGAAGTACTACTTCTGCATCCCCCTGACCAAATCCGCCCACATTAGGATTACTCGTTAATGGTTGATCAAGTTTGATGGATTCGCCCTCAGAAACAAGAAGTTCCGGCCCTGGAGGGATAATATCAACCACTTGACGCCCACCCGATGCCTCCACTATGGTTATTTCGTATCCCCCTTTTTCTTTTCGTATGATTTTGCTTACTATACCTGCTGCTGTAGCATTATAAACATTATTGTTACTCTTGCTCCCGTCGGGATAAATCTGACCCCTTCCTCTGTTCCCACCTACGTATATGGGATATTTTAAGAAGTGAACATCTTTCTTAGTAGCGGGGTCCGGAGAAAGAATAGGAAAGGTGATTTCACTATATTTCTGACCAGGAACAGGACCTATCACAAGAATATTTTTTTTAGTAGGCCGGTAACTTTGAAAAGACAGATTTCCTATCTTTTCTTTAATCTCGGGCGAAATACGATCGGGCGGGGCTAGTTCAAACCCCTCGGGTAAAATAAGAACAGCCCCCACATTCAAAGCGCCTTTTTTACCATTAGCAAGAACTTGTTTCACTTGCAGATCATAGGGAATTCGAACAACTGCTTCAAATACAGTATCCGGAAGTACCGCTTGTGGAACCTCGATATCCACGGGTTTATTAGCTAAATGGCAATTGGCACATACAATACGGCCCGTTGCTTCTCGTGGATTTTCATAACCCTGCTGTGCAAAAATGGGGTAGGCATTTGAAATGGGTGCCTGAGTTATTATATATATCATGAGCGATAGGGAAATGGATCGAGTAATCTCTTTCTTTATCGACGAAAAGGTTTTTTTAGTTTGCATGGTCCAATCATTGATCCCGAAATTTTCTACAATAAAATTAGGTAGGTCGCTAGTAGAGTTCCCTATCTATAATTTTGCTATTTACTGAAATAATTTTTCTGAAATATTGGAGAGATCCCTTGGCTGGGTAGAAAGAATAAGTACAATTTTGAGTGTTTTGCTTATGGACAAAGTAACAAATATTATAATTGGGTCGTTCAATCATTTTTCAGTCATTCATTGAATGATAAATCACTACAAGTGAAGGAGATACACGATTTAAATAACGAAAGATCCAATATTTAAAAATTGTATCTAAAATGACTGGAAAAGTAGAAACAAGACCGGATATAATTTGATCATTATGAGCAAATCCAAAATCTTTGTAGACAGAGCCAATCATTAATTCCCAACCGTGGGGCGAATGGAATCCTATACATAAATCAGTTAATAAAAGAATAGAAAAAGCTTTTATTGTGTCGCTTAAGTTATATAGGAATTCTTGAACCCAAGAGTTAAGAATAACAAGTTCTTCATTACCTAGAATAGAATAACCACTTAGAATAACGAAACAGATTATATTTGTCGAGAAGTGTAAAATTGTATGGATACGATCCTCATTGTGCATCTTGATCAATTGGGTCGTTTCTTTGTAGATTTCGACGCGAAGCTTTTGTAAATGCGTTTCTGGGTATTCCTTTATCATTTCCTCCAAACGAAGGAGTTCCTCTAAGTCTATGAATTTTTTTAGAATACTCTTTTCTTGAATATCATTCAAAAAAATTTCGGATTGCCTAATATTCCACCAATTAGTAATCCAAGATTCCAGACTTTTTTTAAATGAGAGAGAGATCCACCAAGGCAAAAATACTATAAATGCAAGATATAGAAGGGAAATGAATACTTTCTTTTTTGCCATTTTTCGTCTGTGAATTTTTGAAGTTTTAATGAACTCATCCCATGCGTCGACTCTATATGATACTAATATTTCTATCAAGCATAAGTTATATCCCAAGTCATCGAGCCCATTAATCTATTGCGAGGTTTTTATTTGTGATGCAGTATAGCGGTTAGGTTAGTCCTTGAATCTAGAAAGAATACAGAAATAGAATAAGAAAGAGCCCATAATATTAGTTGGATTTCGAGACGAAAGAACTCCCGTTCTATTAAATAAAATATCAAATATAAAAAAAATTATGGACACAAAAAATTTCGTTTTAGGGTTGCTTCGTATACGTTTACTTTGGCTCGAATAGGCGTTCAGAACAAACTTCCGTTAAGTTATGGTATAGAAAAAAAAGAGGGTTCTTGAGTTTTTTCCCTCTTGCAAAGTATTCGTTTTTCAGTTCCTTTTTTCAAAATACTTCAATTGGTACGCGCAAGAAATAGGCCAATTCAGCAGCTTTTTGCTCAATTTCTCGTGGAGTCAAATTCTCATCAGTACGCGTCAAGGGAATGGCCCCCTGGCCTCTGATTTCCATATAAAGGATCCGACGAGCAAAAAGACCCTCTTTATTTTCTATTCTGATGGACTGAATATCTTTCATAAGGAATCGCAGAAATATGCGACGGTTTTTTCCAGGAAATCCCCAACGAAAAATACACACTATGCCCTCTTTTATATCGAATCGATCATAACCACTACCTACATTCCACGAAATTGTGCACCACAAGTAGGAGCTAATAAAAAGACCCGCGATCCCATAGAAAGACATCACGATCCCCTGCGGAAAAAAATTTATTTGCTGAGAAGGAAATAAAGATATAAAATTCCTACCAAAATAACTGGAGGTTCCAACCAATACAAACCCTAATGAACCTAAAAAAAGAATAAGGGCCCAACCGAAATTACTTATTTTTCGAGATCCCGCTATAAGTTCTATCCATATACGTTCTGATCGCCAACTCATACTCTCACTAGACCTAGTTGCATTTTATTGGAATTGGAAGAATAACAAAAATAAATTTTATTTTTTGTTTTGTTTCCGAAGTAACTCTCATCAACCAGCACTACTATGATGTGAACCTTTTAGAAAAATTCATCGAATTGCTTAGATCCAAACTAAAATAATAACATCTCTTTCATATGATTTCCTATAGATATCCACATATAGATATATTGACTTTCCATTTCCGAAATTCTCCCCGATACCGATCCATTTGAAAATTGTTAGAATTCATTTACCCATATATCATGTTTACACATACATAAGAGCTTAGGCTCGAAAGAAGCCACATGTTATACCATATTCTACTAAATAGATATGGGTGTTATGATCAAAGTCAGTTTTGAAAAAAAAAAAAAAAACGGATAAGAGTTGTCCCTATAGTATCTAAAAAATCTTGTTTTTTTGAACATGAAGAGATAAAGAAACCATTGCAATTGCCGGAAATACTAAGCCTACTAAAGGCACAAAAATGGAGGGAAAGTTGTTGAAAGCTATCATTGAATGGGTACCTCGATTTAATATTTGTACCTGTTATTTTTATTTATTGTTTTCTATTAATATTTTTTTTAACCTTATATTGTTATAAAGATATTTTATATATAATAATTATATTATACTTATATTATATATTATACTAAGTATACCTAAGTGAGTATATACCTAAATAAGGAGTATATAAGTATATGTTTTAATAATTTTTTTTTACTAAATACCTATAAAAAAAATGTGTAAATAAAAAATATGTAAATAAACGGACTTATTCACCCTTCTACACGTTTCTACACGAAATATATGTATGATAATACACCCTTTTATTATTCATATTATTAGTTATTTTGTGCTCTTGTCTTATAATTTAATAATTTTAATTTTAAAAAATTTATTCCGTTTTATTAATTATTAAATTAATTAATAAATTAAAAATGAAGACTCTACTCTACAGCTCTACTTAATCTAAGTTTGATTCAAAGGAAAGAAGGCAT